GACATGGATAAAAAAGGAACAGTTCGAATCGCACATACGAAGATTACCGAAAGGATTGTTAAAATACTTCTACGAGAAGGCTTTATAGAAAATGTGAGAAAACATCGAGAAAGCACGAAAAATTTCTTGGTTTCAACTCTGCGACATCGAAGGAATAGGAAGGGGCGATATAGAACTATTTTAAAACGGATCAGTCGACCCGGTCAACGAATCTATTCCAATTATGAAAAAATTCCCAGGATTTTAGGAGGAATAGGTATTGTTATCCTTTCTACCTCTCGAGGTATAATGACAGACCGAGAGGCTCGACTAGAAGGAATCGGAGGAGAAATTTTGTGTTATATATGGTAATCCTTCTAGTATCCGAATTTAAATTGAATCTGCAACTTCCTATTTGTTTTGTGAAGGAAAGAGAAAGGACGGGTTGTCTAATATCATTCTTATTTTTTTTAGCTTTAGTTGATACTTAAAGAGGTTTATCTAGAATGAAAGATGAAAAATGGATCTTAGAAGGACTTGTAGTGGAATCACTTCGCAATGGTATGTTTCGAGTTCGTTTAGATAATGACGATCTGATCCTAGGTTATATTTCTGGAAAGATACGGCGTAGTTATATACGAATACTACCAGGCGATAGAGTCAAAATTGAAGTAAGTCGTTATGATTCAACCCGGGGGCGCATAATTTTTAGAATAGACCCTAAACCCCGCAACAAAGATTCGAACGATTAATTGGATTTATCAATCCTCCTTTCGTTGGGATACAATTTGAGGTTCAAAATTTCAAGAGATTTCTTTTTTTTTTCTAGAGTAGATTCGTAATTTCATTAAGGTAAGGAAAAACAAATTATGAAAAAAAGAGCCTCCGTTCGTAAAATTTGCGAAAAATGTCGACTGATCCGTAGACGGGGACGAATTATAGTAATTTGCTCCAACCCTAGGCATAAACAGAGACAGGGATAATATTTCTAAAAAAAAAAGGGACTCTACAACGTACCCAATGCACAAATAAAAGAAAAGATTTGTTTTGACACGAAATGGATATATCCATATATCTCTGACTCATTTTTATGAGATGATAAAATATGGCAAAACCTATATCAAGAACTAGTTTACCTAACTATGTGCGTTTTATTCCACGGAAAAATCCGCGTTTTACTTCACGGAAGTATCCGCGTTTTACTTCACGGAAAAGTAGTCTTCGAATATCCAAGGGGGTAATAAATATTCAAGCAAGTTTCAACAATACCATTGTAACGGTTACAGATACCCAGGGTCAGGTGGTTTCATGGTCCTCCGCCGGTACTTGTGGATTCAGGGGCCCAAGAAGAGGGACGCCCTTTGCTGCGCAAACTGCGACAGCAAATGCTATTAGTATAGTAATCGATCAGGGTATGCAAGAAGCAGACGTCAGAATAAAAGGTCCCGGTCTCGGACGAGATTCTGCATTACGAGCCATTCGGAGAAGTGGAATACGGCTAAATTGCGTCATGGACGTAACCCCTCTACCACATAATGGATGCAGACCTCCAAAAAAAAGACGCGTATAAATTGTAAAAATCTAAAACAGGAGGATTAATGAAAAAAGACGAAGTGAAGCGAATAGAACACATTGTCCAATGGAGTTGTGTTGCTACAAAGGAGATTAGCCAACATTATAAATATGGGCGTTTTGTTCTGTGTCCGCTTCGGGAAGGTCAAGCCGAGACGATCGCCATTTCGCTACGAAAGACTTTGCTTAGCGAAGTGGAAGGAATATGTATTACTCACGTAAATGTAATAGCAGCACACTACATCTCCTATGACTTTAGTAGAATAGTCGGTGTTAAAGAATCGGTAGCAGAACTTTTAACGAATTTGCAACAAATTGTCTTGAAAAATTCTGCCGACAGTGATAGTGATAGTGATATTTTCGACGCATCTATTTGTGTCAAGGGTCCTAGACACATAACTTCTAAAGACATCATCTTACCGCCTTCGTTGGATATTGTTGATGATACACAACATATAGCTACACTGGCGCTCCCAATCGAGTTGTGTCTTGAATTAAAAGTCGAGAGGATTAGGGGATCGTGTCTAAGGAGAGAAGATCGACTGCCAAGAAAAGGTTTTCCTATAATTCCATTATACTTGCCAATTAGAAAGATTAATTATTCTATTAAGTCCTTTGGGGAAACACTAGAGATACTTACTCTCGAAATATGGACGAATGGAAGTTATACACCCAAAGAAGCACTTTGGGAAGCCTGCCGCCATTTGGTTAATTTAACTTCTATCTTTTTCAATAACGAGAATCAGAACATCTCTCTAACGCGGACTAAAAACATGCTTTCGTCTCTCACAAAACCCTACTCTCCTCAGGAGGCGGCTGAACTAAGAATTACTGCCATGAAATTACAAATGATTTTTGTAGAGCAGTTGCATTTAGATCCCACGACCCTTGAGTCCCTCCAAAGGGCGAAAATACTGACATTATATGATCTTTTTAATAAAAGTACAAA